GCTCTACGTATCTTATTCTTTCAAGCCCTCTTTCTTCTGTCCGAATTGCTTGCTTCCTTCCCTTCCTTGGCCCTATGATGCAAACAGAAGGAAGCACTCTTACGCGGATGGCTTACTACGAATACGAATTACGCTCAGAAGTAGCTGCTGCTTACTTTGAAGTAGTGGCTTACGGCGCTTCAAGCAAAACAACTTCTGAAACCAAACCGAAACACACATGTGTACTCTTTGTTGCTCCGACAGGTGATTTTTTTAATAATCTCAGAGGTCAGCTGAGCCTGAACGACCCTGAAACTGATGGCACTAGCCCTTAGTACACTTTTGAACTGCCCCACCCAATGCCACTTTATCAGTCTTATAATATAAATAGTAGTAGAGCTCACCCTTAGATGGTTAGCGCTCAGTAGATGCTTTCTTTCCTTCTTGTAGCTCCTTGACCCGGCCCGGGGTCTACTACTCGAATATATATGTAATAAGATTCATACCTTTGCGCTTCCGCTTTGACACCAGCTCAGTCAGTCTTCGACATAAAATCAGGCACCTGTTTCGCAATCAACCTCGGCATTGGCTTTAAGCACCCGATGAAACTGTTGGGCCTTCCCTGGACCTGAATCTTGATCCATCCAACTGCCCGTACGCTTCCTCTCGCTTCGGGGCTTTGCTTTAGCCAGCCTCAGCCTGTCCCTTTTCTTTTCTGAAGGAGGAATCTTGCACTGAAGAGACCTTGACACCCGTACGGGGGACGATTTCACTCGTTCATAGTCAATGTCATATGCTCCTGTTGCGACGGATTTTTTTTAACTTGGATATGGGCTCGCTTGGCAATGGTCCTGGCTTCGGACTGACGACGGTTCATGATCCCTTATGGACTTATGAAGATGGCGAGGAAAGACCTGGACGGTGGCGGCGGGACGTCGAAGGGTCCTAAAAACAATCTTACGAACGATAGAGCAGGCATTGGCCCCAACATAAATTAAATAAAGTATGTTTCCCTTTTCACAAGCAGACGGATTGGTTGAAGCAAAAGCCGATGGCGAAGGGGGCAGTAGCGGCACCTGTAGAAGCACTTCCATTACTAGTAGCAGCAGAGTAAGAAGCAGAGGGGTTTGAAGCAAAGGGGAAAGGGCACTTGGTTTGCAAACCAAGTAAGAGTCTCTACGGGCTAAAGCAAGCCCCGAGACAATGATACAAGAAGTGTGATTCATTTATGGTGAGTCACGGGTACAAGAGAACAGAAGCAGATCATTGTGTTTACTTCAGGAGGTTCAGTGATGGGAACTTCATAGTCCTTTTGTTTGCTCTATGTGGATGATATGCTTAGGTCAGGATGCCGGAAGCTCAAAGAAGCTTTTTCAAGTCCTTTGACATGAAGGACTGAGGGTCAGGTCAGCGCGACTGGGTATGCAAATCAGTCGTGACAGGAAGGCAAGGAAGCTGTGGTTATCAAAGGATAAGTATGTTGAACGGGTGCTTGAGAGGTTCAAGATGAAGAATGTTAAGTCAACTAGCATTGCTAGTCACTTCAAACTTAGCAAAAGTTCATGCCAGCCAAGCAAGTAAGTGGACGTTGGCACTGTCAAGCAATAATCTTTATCACAATCTTTTATTTATGCATGCCCATTTGAGCGTGTGTCATAAATAGTGGTGCACTTCCTAACCTCACGTAGCTCATCAGTCGTTGGAGCCTACCCAGCAATGGCACCCGATGATTAGCAGATTAAGCTTGCAATTCTAACTAAGAGTCACTAAGAATCAGAAAATAAATTAATAATAGTATAATCACTTGCAAGGCCAAGAAGGGTTTTTAAAAGTGTATCCACCCTGGAGGAACCGGTGCCCACAGTAGAGGTAGGTTCTATCTACTACCTGACCTTCCACTGCCCTTTCACATGTTGTAGGGGCCCCATTCGCTGCTCAAACGAGTGAACGAAGCGCAACCTGGATCTACTATCTATCTTATTGATGACCAAGGCCCAAGTATGCTCCCCCAGAGGAAGATTCCTAATTCGTGGAGACCCTGAGCCAACTACGAAACAACTGAAAGCCGGTCTGATTCCGGGGATAAGGGGTTCGGCCTCTCTTCTTGCCTCAGAATCTCACCTCTAAAGAAGAAAAGAAAGCGCCGATTGGCACCTTCGACTCATTGCGCTACGAGGGCTTCTTCTAGCTTTCTTTTTTATTCCGTAGGACCAGGAAGTGCCCTGCCTTGTTTGGTTTTGCCCCAGGTGAGGGCTTATTAGTTCATACACTAACTTCGAGGAACATAATACGAGGTTTTTCAATCAGACTTTCACGCATCGTTCTTACACTTCTCTCACGCATTGTTCTTACACTAATAGCTCCGACCCCGTTGTTCAGCAAGTTCAGGCACGCTTTGTTTGGGTATAGAGAGGGCTTGTCCCCCTACTGTACTGGTCCGTACTAGCAGGTACGCACTTGGGCTTTCGAAATCCGGTCGGTCACTAGAAAGAAGATCGGCGCTTCATATGGAAACTTCACGAGCTGCTGCCTCACGTAGATCGTCTTAATCTGGTCCACAGAGCTTTAGCTTTCTTCTTTAGCCTCTAATATCTGACCTTTCAAGGTACGAATAATGTGGAGTCAGTTCGGCAAACACTTTGTTGCCAGGAACTATAAAACAAAAACACCTGGGTTAAAACACTTATTCGACTTTTCAGTGTAATATATCTTGGCTTTTGAATTCGAATATCTTGCTTGGCTGATGAATTTGATAATATATTGGCTTTTGAGACGATACGATATGAGCCTTAAGGTGTGTGAGACCTACCCCTTCCCTTGCCCATCCCATGCAGCTTGGTAGCGAGTCTTGCCCGAATGCCATTGGTTTTGCAAGTAACGAGATCCCGATTCCCCCGTTAATAATCCCCGACGCCAGGTGTTGATCCACCAATTGATGTCCAGGTGCCATCGCTAGATTGAGATCTACAGAGTCCAAAAGCGTAATTTCAGAACAGAAGGTGTAGATTCCTACTCCTTGTTTACAAACCAACTCTGTAAACATGGGCTTGCCAGCCTGAAGGCGCGTACACACTTAATTGGGGCCATGGGAGGACCAGTTGATCGGGCTCATACTTACAAGAGTCAGCCTCACCAAATAGAGGACACTTTTGCTTTAATCACTTGAGCGCACTCTAAAGGATAGAGATCCCTATCACTAGCAGGTTTTATCGTGGCTCTTTGCCCTCATCGGTCTTTGCCCTTATAACTGACTTTTTTAACCCTCCCTGAAGCAAGCTGGTGAAGGACCCAAAGTGTGCAAATAATATGCGTAAGGTCTAGTGCTCGCCGCTCAATGACTTATTCTGGCTGGGGGTCACTCCTCTTTAAAAGACCTATTATCTCTCAGGAAGATAAGAACGTAGTAGCTCTTCAAGAGCCGTTAATAGTAAATACACTATATAGCACGACCGGGATTTAAACACCTCTCTCTTTTTCTGTAGAGTGGTACTTGGCTATATACCTTGGTAGGGGAGGATCTAGCGTTTAAGCCTATAGGGGAGGGCGTTCGTTCAGAGCCCGAGAGCTCCTGGAGTCTTGTCTTCTAGTTCCATATTGTCATTGATAAGACGAATAAAGGTGAACTATCAAAGTGAGTGTCGACCAAGGAATCTCTCTCTTTTATTGCCGAACCTGACGGAACTAGAAAAGTGACTTTGTTGACCAAGCGAAAGTGGCATCATTCCTTAAGTTCGGAACGTGACAGGCTGGCTTCTTATCTACGACAATCCTGCGTCTCCTGAGTCCCAATATCAGTGGATTTCAGAACCTACGCTTGGGCGCTAAACCTCATGTTTTGATACAGGAGCTAACAGAGCAGGCCCAACGTGAAAAGTAGCTATCCGGGTAGGTGCTTGGCAATAGATTGAAAACAGGATTTCGGCTTCGTCCTCCGCCCTCTAATGGTTGGTTCTGCCCGGCCCTATAACCTTCACTCCTCAGATAAACAGAGGCAAGGGTAATCGGTCGAGTGTTAGGCTGATGAAGCCTACTCAACTACGTCGACCCTCTCTCTCTGGTTCATTCCCGACCGATACACTCTAGTTTATCCTACCCATACCTAACTGGATTGATTCGATTGAATAGGTCGCGATGCCGAAAGCAAGCACCATAAATGAGGTGAGCACGGGAACTCTCCTTCCCCCCATTAGTGAGGGGGAAGCGGAAGGACAGGTTTCTATAGGCAGACAGCAGTGGGGAAGAGATAAGACGGCTATACTAAAGAAAGCTATATTCCTCCCGTTCTATATTCCTCCATCTCGAAGGAGCGATCTTTCTCCCAGCCTTAATTCTACTGCTTGGGTGGGTTTCAAGGAAGAGCGGGGTACCTGCGGAAAAGTCAGCCTGCTCTTACAGGGCAAGTTCAAGGGCTGGGAGCGCTTGTATTGCTTGAGGGTCCGGGCTTGAATTGACGGGGAAACCGGAACCAGACATCTCAAAAGTCATACAGACAAACCGGCATATTCAGTCTTGTCTTGCAGCTCGGGCTTGCACTCTTCCTGACGCTAGTGTAGTGGAGCGAACTCATTTTGAGGGGTATTGTCGGGGTTTAGTGTCTGTAGGGGCTGGCTTTAATGCGCAATCGCAATTAAGGGCTGCTGTTGGAGTTAGGAGTGAGTTAAGCAAATGCGTACAAATAGACAGACCAGGTTCATCCCCTTTTTTTTTTGTTGAGGTCAGTGCAAGTCTGTCTATGATTAAGAGTCTAGGTGGTGTTGAAGCCGGCTTATTCATGCCAGTCATCTTAGAGCTATGAGTCAAAACAATGTTCACCAACTCTTCCATAGAAATCTTGTTCATATATCGAAAAAGCTTTTCAAATATGAGTTTCAATTGTTATAGTGGTTTGTCTCCTCCCAAGGTAGCATTGCCGAGCGGGCGATCCCTGTCTTGTTTATCCAGCTAGCTTTTCTCCGTGGTACTAAAATTCTATTTGTGAGAGCTCCTTCGGCTCGGCTACTTTTTTTTGAAAGGTAAGGTGG